ATTGTATAAGAAAGAAGGTAGATTATAGAAAAGAAAGTGTCTAAAAGGATGCAAAATTAAATAGGATTCTTTATTGGATCAGGGATCAGGAATCCCCTTTTTTATTTAGTATGTATAAAGGATCTTCCTATGTTATACTATTCAATTCTCGACGATTAATCGATTTGATAGATCAGCTATATTGTTATTCATAATATTGATACTATTCAGTATCATCATTATAGAATTTATACTATTGAATTTACAGGAGTCAAATTTATCATCTCTATGGGATTAGATCCCGAGTTATTGCGAAGCAAAAAAAAAACACAATGAGATTATGGAAGTCAATATTCTCGCATTTATTGCTACTGCACTGTTCATTCTAGTTCCTACTGCTTTTTTACTTATCATCTACGTAAAAACAGTCAGTCAAAATAATTAATTTGAATGAAATTTGAATTATTAGTTTAGTTCTTATCAATGATTGAAGAAATGAAAGAAAGGGATTCAAACTCCAAGTCTGAAATTAAGTGAAATGATCGGGCTGGAATCAGAAGTGTCTGAGATAGTGTGTAGAAAGAACTATATATAGTTCTTTCTACACACTATCTAGTATACTATTTCTTTATATTAATATATATATTACATAGTAAAAGAAAGGTGAAATGCTTGACTTGATATGTGGATCGCTCAATGAAAGAAAGATCTAATTTGATTATGTGTAGGACCTCGACTTCCGCGGACAACTACTAGTTGCTTCCGGTAGAAAGTATGTATCGCCATAATAAGAGAATTACTTTCTCTTAGACTTAGAACAGTAAAAGTAAAGAAAAAAAAACACACAGGGATTGGTTTTCTCATTGTAATATCCATAATTCTGGTAAAAGCCGGTTCATCAAAATAGAATATTTAGGAAGAATTTGGTTGGAAGTGGAAGAAATTTCCTATCATGCGTAGATTTTATTTTCTAAATATAAATATAACTATGGTAATCATTCATTGTTTGATAGAATGGTTATTATTCATGACTGTATTCATTCCAGTATAATTTTGAAACAGAGACATTTTTGGAAGTCTTCGCAAAACGATTAATTAAACAATTGATACAATTCGATTACTCAATTAGTAGTACCCCTAGAGTCCACTCCTCCCCCATACTACGAGTGAAAGGGAAAATGTAAAGACTACCATTAAAGCAGCCCAAGCGAGACTTACTATATCCATGTAAATTATGTCCCCTATCTCTATCAAGGAATTATTCCATTATTGATCAATAATCATAGTGGAATCAATGGCGCAGAGTCAAAATAGAATTCTGACTTAAGGCGATTGATGAACCAATCCAATGAACCCAATCATAACAAATCCTATCTTATTGGATTTCTGGTAGAATCGGGAAGCATTAAGCACAAATACGATACACACACCCTTTCTTAGGAAATATCAAAGGAATGCTTCTAATGTAAGATGTAGGAATAGTAAGACCTATTGTTTTGTTGTTTTGTTACCTTTCTTTCATAAACAAAAGAAAAGGCATACAAATATACCATCAAGATAGATAACTATCTATTTTCTCAGATACCTATATTTTATTTTCGATTTTTTATAAGTCTTATTGTCTTTCTGTGAAAGAATCAGGAAACGCCACTACCGCTATTACATACATTCTTTTTTTTTTGTAATCCCCCGGCAAATACAATTTTTGGTTTTTCAACGTTTTAGTTTTACTCTATAAGAATAAGAGCCGACCAACCATTCACATTGAATGTCTGAGCACTCAGAGCCTCTCGTGAGTCTGGATATCTTCAGTTCAGTCCTTTCAAAACTTCCTATAAATGGATTTCCTATCGTCCTATCCAATCTAATTCCAGACAGAGTTAGTAGACACTACCTTAGTATAGGTAGTGTAAGATAATTAGGAAGTCTTCATCGTCTTTCGTATAATCTCCTCTTCAATCCTAGGAACAAAAAAGGAGTGTCCTTTAGAAACCCTCAGATTGCGGAACAAGAATTCGTCGATTAAATCAGCAGGATAATAAATCCCAATTTGTTCATCAGGCGACACCCGGATTTGAACTGGGGATAAAGGATTTGCAGTCCCCCGCCTTACCACTTGGCCATGCCGCCAAATTCGATCAAAAATGGATAAAAATTTTATCTATATTCTATCTATATTCTATTATATATATTCTATTACTAATACTATTACTATACTAATTACTATAATAATTAATAATTAGTCATTTTTTTTTTTTATTCAAAGAAAATCAAAAATAGATTTCCGATTGAAAAATTCAGGGCAGGAACCATTACCCATTTTCTTTGAATTAGTGAACGATTCTTAAATTTGTATCTCAAATCGTATTTCCTTAATGGCATAAAGAAAATTGATTTACGACTAATCAATTCTTTTTAAAAAAGAATTGAAATCCTTTTCAATCTCAATTATTTCAATCTCAATTATAATAACATATATGTGTATATGTAAACCCCAGAACAAAAATTGTTACACAGAACAGATAGATACCGAGTTGAGTCTCTCTTATGCACATATACCTGTAGAGAATTATCGTGCTTCAATTTGTCATTGAATATCTTCTCTAATGAATAGAAAAGCGGATGAAATCGTGAATCCATTTATTTTTTTGGTACCCAATCTGATCGTAATATCATAATAATAGGCAGAAATTGGATCAATTTTTATATTCTATATAAGACTCTATAAGTGTAATGTGAGTGGCAGATTTTTTTTTTTGGGGGGGGGGGTGTTTTATCAATTCATTTCTATTTGTACCTGTCGCAAATTCTAACTTGTGCCGAAAATTATCTTCATTCCTCCATCTTGTCTCCGTTCATACATATAAAATATAGATATGGAGTTGGCTCAAATTTCATGTGATTCAGTAAACATAATATACATTCCATCATTGCTAGATCGATCCGGATGGTTAGTTCGATGAAGAGTGAGCCAATACTACAATAATGGGATTTATTCTATAAAGAGGAAACTTAAGATTAAGATGCTCCGTAATAGAAATGAGGGAATGTCCACAATACCTGGATTTAGTCAGATCCAATTTGAGGGATTTTGTAGGTTCATTAATCAAGGCTTGACGGAAGAATTGGATAAGTTTCCAAAAATTGAAGATACAGATCAAGAAATTGAATTTAAATTATTTGTGGAACGATATCAATTGGTAGAACCCTTGATAAAAGAAAGAGATGCTGTGTCTGAATCACTCACATATTCTTCTGAATTATATGTCCCCGCGGGATTAATTTGGAAAAGCGGTAGAGATATGCAAGAACAAACCATTTTTATTGGAAACATTCCTCTAATGAATTCCCTGGGAACTTTTATAGTAAATGGAATATACAGAATTGTAATCAATCAAATATTGCAAAGCCCCGGTATTTACTACCGTTCAGAATTGGACCATAAAGAAATTTCTGCCTATACCAGTACTATAATATCAGATTGGGGAGGAAGATTAGAATTAGAAATTGATGGAAAAGAAAGGATATGGGCCCGTGTGAGTAGGAAACAAAAAATATCTATTCTAGTTCTATCATCAGCTATGGGTTTGAATCTAAGAGAAATTCTAGATAATGTTTGTTACCCTGAGGTTTTCTTGTCTTTCCCGAATGATAAGGAGAAAAACACGATTGGTTCAAAAGAAAATGCTATTTTGGAGTTTTATCAACAATTTGCTTGTGTAGGTGGGGATCCAGTATTTTCTGAGTCCTTATGTAAGGAATTACAAAATAAATTTTTTCAACAAAGGTGTGAATTAGGAAAGATTGGTCGACGAAATATGAATCGGAGACTAAATCTTGATATACCTCAGAACAATACATTTTTGTTACCGCGAGATGTATTGGCTGCTACGGATCATTTGATCGGAATGAAATTTGGAATGGGCACACTTGACGATATGAATCACTTAAAAAATAAACGTATTCGTTCTGTAGCAGATCTGTTACAGGATCAATTCGGATTGGCTCTTGTTCGTTTAGAAAATGCGGTTAAAAGAACTATATGTGGAGCAATCAGACATAAATTGATACCGACTCCTGAAAATTTGGTAACTTCAACCTCATTAACAACCACTTTTGAATCGTTTTTTGGCCTACACCCCTTATCTCAAGTTTTTGATCGAACTAATCCATTGACACAAACCGTTCATGGGCGAAAGTTGAGTTATTTGGGTCCTGGAGGATTGACAGGACGAACTGCTAGTTTTCGGATACGAGATATACATCCGAGCCACTATGGGCGTATTTGCCCAATTGACACGTCCGAAGGAATCAATGTTGGTCTTATTGGATCCTTAGCAATTCATGTGAGAATTGGTCATTGGGGATCTATAGATAGTCCGTTTTATGAAATATCTGATAAATCAAAAGAGACGCAGATGATTTATTTATCACCAAGTAGAGATGAATATTATATGATAGCAGCAGGAAATTCTTTGGCCTTGAATCGGGGTATTCAGGAAGAACAGGTTGTTCCAGCTCGATATCGTCAAGAATTCCTAAGTATTGCATGGGAACAGATTCATCTTAGAAGCATTTTTCCCTTCCAATATTTTTCTATTGGAGCTTCCCTTATTCCTTTTATCGAGCATAATGATGCAAATCGGGCTTTAATGAGTTCTAATATGCAGCGCCAAGCAGTTCCGCTTTCTCGGTCCGAGAAGTGCATTGTTGGGACTGGGCTGGAACGCCAAACGGCTCTAGATTCAGGGCTTTCAGTTATAGCCGAACACGAGGGAAAGATCATTTATACGGATACTCACAAGATTGTTTTCTCAAGTAATGGTGACACTATAAACATTCCATTAGTTATGTATCAATGTTCTAACAAAAACACTTGTATGCATCAAAAACCTAAGGTTCAACGAGGTAAATACATTAAAAAGGGACAAATTTTAGCGGACGGTGCGGCTACGGTTAGCGGGGAACTCGCCTTAGGAAAAAACGTATTAGTAGCTCATATGCCATGGGAAGGTTACAATTCTGAAGACGCAGTACTAATTAGCGAACGTCTGGTATATGAAGATATTTATACTTCTTTTCACATCCGAAAATATGAAATTAAGACTCATGTGACAAGCCAAGGTCCTGAAAGAATCACTAAAGAAATACCGCATTTAGAGGCTCATTTACTCCGCAATTTAGACAGAAATGGAATTGTGATGCTGGGATCTTGGATAGAAGCAGGTGATATTTTAGTAGGTAAATTAACGCCTCAAACAGCGAACGAATCCTCCCCCGAGGATAGATTATTACGAGCCATACTTGGCATTCAGGTATCCACGGCAAAAGAAACTTCTTTAAAACTACCTATAAGTGTAGGTGGAAGGGGTCGCGTTATTGATGTGAGATGGATCCAGAAAAAAGAGGGTTCTAGTTATAATTCAGAAATAATTCGTGTATATATTTCACAGAAACGTGAAATCAAAGTAGGTGATAAAGTCGCTGGAAGACATGGGAATAAAGGTATCATTTCTAAAATTTTGCCTAGACAAGATATGCCCTATTTGCAAGATGGAACAACTGTTGATATGGTTTTCAACCCATTAGGAGTACCCTCACGAATGAATGTGGGACAGATATTTGAATGCTCACTCGGGTTAGCTGGGGATCTTCTAAAGAGACATTATAGAATAGCACCTTTTGATGAGAGATATGAGCAAGATTCGTCGAGAAAACTAGTGTTTCCTGAATTATATGAAGCCAGTAAACAAACAAAAAATCCATGGGTATTTGAACCCGAGTATCCGGGAAAAAGCAGAATATTTGATGGAAGAACAGGAGATCCTTTTGAACAGCCTGTTCTAATAGGAAAGTCCTATATCCTGAAATTAATTCATCAAGTTGATGATAAAATCCATGGGCGTTCCAGTGGACATTACACACTTGTTACACAACAACCCCTTAGAGGAAGGGCCAAGCAAGGAGGACAACGAGTAGGAGAAATGGAAGTTTGGGCTCTAGAGGGATTTGGTGTTGCTCATATTTTACAAGAGATACTTACTTATAAATCTGATCATATTAGAACTCGTCAAGAATTACTTGGTGCTACGATCATTGGAGGAACACTACCTAACCCAGAGGATGCTCCAGAATCTTTTCGATTGCTCGTTCGAGAACTACGGTCTTTGGCTCTGGAACTGAATCATTTCCTTGTATCTGAGAAGAATTTCCAGATCAATAGGAAGGAAGCTTGATCTGAATGAATCAGAATTTCTATTCTATGATCGATCGGTATAAACATCAACAACTTCGAATTGGACCAGTTTCTCCTCAACAAATAAAGGCTTGGGCCAACAAAATCCTACCTAATGGAGAGATAGTTGGAGAGGTGACAAAACCCCATACTTTTCATTACAAAACCAATAAACCGGAAAGAGATGGATTGTTTTGTGAAAAAATCTCTGGACCTATAAAAAGTGGAATTTGTGCTTGTGGAAATTATAGAGTAATCAGAGCTGAAAAAGAAGACCCGAAATTTTGTGAACAATGTGGGGTGGAATTTGTGGATTCTCGGATACGAAGATATCAAATGGGATACATCAAACTCGCATGTCCAGTGACTCATGTGTGGTATTTGAAACGTCTTCCTAGTTATATTGCGAATCTTTTAGATAAACCTCTTAAGGAATTAGAAGGCCTAGTATACTGCGATGTGTGATTTGATCGAAATTTTCATTTTACAGATTCATAATAAGAAACTGTCATCCCATTCAATCTGATTGGGATGCCCCCGATTCTGACATGTGTCTTTGGAGGAGTAACATGAAGCTCAGAATTATGGGCGTATTCAATACTTCCAAATGGAAGGGGTATTGATCCATGGCCGATTCCGTAAGAGATAAATAGGAATTGCTCGTTATACCTCGTGAAAAAAAAAAAGACCAATTCTACGAATTGGCTATTCCGTTTCTTTTAGAGAGAAGTTCTGTTCAAGCAAACAAATATGGCATGGTGACAGGAGTCTATCTATCGCATATATGCTTCAAGGGGCATTACGGCATAACCATCGAGGTGAGTGGGGGCCTAAAAGATCGAATGGAACGATATATAGACAAGTAAATCCCTTATGAATCCCAAAATATTCCTTTAAGAGGATTCATTATTTGAGGGGAAGTAGACTACTCAATAATTTCACATTTCCATTTGAAAGTAATTCAGAAAGTTGTTAAAGTCAAAAAAGAATGAATCAATGAAAGATTGGTCCTTACTGGGAACTTGAGTAAGGAGTAGCTTTTTGTAGGGTTTTTTTGAACAAAGTTTAAAAATAAGAACCCCTTTCTTTATTTGGTATAACTACTTTAGCCGGATGAGAGGAAACCTTCACGTCCGATTTTTTAGGGGGGAATCCCATTCGATGGGAACCTATCTCGATTTTTCTTTTGCTAGGCCCGTAGTAAAAAAACCTACTTTCTTACGATTACGAGGTTCATTCGAATATGAAATCCAATCCCGGAAATACAGTATCCCGCTTTTTTTTAC